ATGATCTTCTTCTCCCGAATTCCAATTACGAAAATTTTGACCAAAATACGAATACTTTAGAAATTGGTGATATTTTAGAAATTGATGCGTTTTCATCTATTCTAATACACAAAATAAGTAAAAAAGTCCCTCGATGGTCATACAAATTAATCAGTGAATTGGAACAACTATCATTTCACTACAGTCCGCCAGCAGAGCATGAAATTCGTTCAAGAAGGGCGGTAGGTGAATATCTTCTTTTTGATCCTCCAGAGACTCATACTACTACTAAAGCTACAGATAAAGAAACGAAGACTAATGCTAGCAAAGAGACTGATACTGTGAATAAAGAAACGAAGCCTAATGCTAGCAAAGAGACTGATACTATTGATAAAGAAACGAAGACTAATGCTAGCAAAGAGACTAATACTGTTGATAAAGAAACCAAGACTAATGCTAGCAAAGAGACTGATACTGTTGATAAAGAAACCAAGACTAATGCTAGCAAAGAGACTGATACTGTTGATAAAGAAATGAAGCCTAATGCTAGCAAAGAGACTGATACTGTTGATAAAGAAACCAAGACTAATGCTAGCAAAGAGACTGATACTGTTGATAAAGAAATGAAGCCTAATGCTAGCAAAGAGACTGATACTGTGAATAAAGAAACGAAGCCTAATGCTAGCAAAGAGACTGATACTGTGAATAAAGAGAATAAAGAAACCAAGACTAAAACCCCAGAAGAAGAGGCTAAAGAAGATGAAGAGAAGGGGCTTGTTTTGATGCGTTATGCACACCAACCCGATTTTAAGCACGGCTTAATCAAAGGCTCTATGCGAACTCAAAGGCGTAAAATTGTTATTGAGAAACTGTTTCAAGCAAATGCGCATTCCCCCCTTTTTTTTGACAGGATAAAAAAAAAAAAACTTTTTTCTTTTGCTATCCCCCTTCAACTGAACCGAATTTTTAGAAATTGGTCGGCGGGAAAAGGGTTCAGGATTTTAGAGTCTACAGACGAACAAACAAAAAGAGAAGAAAAACCAAAAAGAGAATCTAAAAAGAAAAACGACCGAGTAAAGGAAAAAAAGCGATTAGAGATAGGGGAAGCCTGGGATACTTTTGAAATTACCCAAATGTTAAGGGGTTGCATTTTAATAGCCCAATCAAGTCTTAGAAAAAATCTTATATTACCTTCATTGATAATCGGTAAAAATCTTGGACGTATGCTATTATTGCAAATTCCTGAATGGTCTGAAGATTTCGAGGAATGGAATAGAGAAAAGCATATTAAGTGCACTTATACTGGTAATCCGTTATCCGAAACAGAATTTCCGGAAAATTGGTTGACACAAGGTATTCAGATCAAGATTGTATATCCTTTCCATCTGAAACCTTGGCACACATCTAAACCGCTAACTTCTCGTGATGACGTTTGTTTTTTAACAATTTTTGGAAGGGAAACAGAACTGCCTTTTGGCTCTCCCCGAAAAACACCTTCCTTTTTTGAGCCCATTTTAAAGGAACTCGAAAAAAAAATTGGAAAATATGAAAAGGTTACAGCTGAAAGCGTTTTAAAAAAAATAATAATAAAATTATTTAAAAAAGTTTCAAAAGAAACAAGAACAACAAACCAAAATCTTCCGTTTATAGAAAAAGACCTCTCCAAGGGTAAACCAATTTTATTATTTAGATCGAGAGAAATAGGTGGAATGGAAAAAGAAAAAGATTCTAGAATAAGCAACCAGATAATTAATGAATCTTTTAGTCAAATTCAAAAAATTCAAATTCCAGATTGGACAAATTCTTCACTGATAGAAACTAAAATGCAAGATATGACTGATAGAACAAGTACAATCAAAAATCAAATAGAAAGAATTACCGAAGAGAAAAAAAAAGTAACTCTAGAACTAGATATTAGTACTTACAAAAAAAGTTGTAGATTAGAGTTGTCAAAAAAGATTTGGCAAATAGTAAAACTAAAAAACATAATATGTAAATTTCATTATTTTAGAAAATTTTTCATTCAAAGAATATATAACGATATTTGTTTATCTACTATTCATATTTGCCAAACGAATACACAACTCTTTGTTGAATCGACAAAAAATTTGATTGAAAAATATATTTCCAAGAATGAAACAAATAAAAAAATAATTAATAAAAAAACTAAAAATACAATTCACTTTATTTCAAATATAAAAACTTATAATAGTTGTAAGAAAAATTCAGAAATTTTTTGTGATTTATCCAACTTGTCACAAGCATATGTATTTTACAAAATATCGCAAACCGGGGTTGTTAACTTGTCTAAATTAAGATCCGTTCTTCAACATCATGGAACATCTTTCTTCCTTAAAACTCAAATGAAAGACTCCTTTCGAACACAAGGAATATTTCAGTCTGAAGTAATACATAAGAAACTTCAGCGGTCTATAACGAGTCAATGGAAAAATTGGTTAAGAGGGAATTATCAATACGATTTATCTCAGATTATCTGGTCTAGCTTAATGTCACAAAAACAAAAATGGCGAAATAGGGTTAATCGATATTGTAGGTCTCAAAAAAAAGATTTAAAAAAATGGAATTCATGTGGAAAATACCAATTAAGTCATTACAAGAAAAAAAAGGGTCCTAACTCATTATCGAATCAAAAAGATAATTTTCAAAAATGCTATAGATATGATCTTTTATCATATAAATCCATTAATAATGAAAATAAAGGTGACTCGGTTTTTTATAGATCAATCCCTCAAGTAACTAAAAGGCAAGCGGTTTCTGATAATTACAACATGTCGCAAAACTCCTTGTTTGCGATAACAGGAAGTATCCCTATCAATATTTTTATAGGAAGAATAGAAGGGGTATATATTCCATATATAGAAAAAAATCTTAATAGAAAATATTTTAATTGGGAAAATATCTATTTTGATCTTAGAAAAAAAGTGGCTATTGAATCCTGGGTCGCGGTAAATCCCAGCAGTAATCAAAAGACTCGAATTGGGACTAATAATTTTCAATTAATTGATCCAATTGATAAAGAAGAAGAGGAAGAGATCAATCCCGAAGAAGAGATCAATCCCAGCAGTAATCAAAAGACTCCAATTGGGACTAATAACGATGAAATATTTTATGCAATTGATAAAGAAGAAGAGGAAGAGATCAATCCCGAAGAAGAGATCAATCCCAGCAGTAATCAAAAGACTCCAATTGGGACTAATAACGATCAATTAATTGATCCAATTGATAAACAAGAAAAAGACCCTTTTTATATTCCGATTAATCAAAATCCAGAAATCAATCAACCTAATTCTCCAAATTCTTTTTTTGATTGGATGGGAATGAATGAACAAATACTAAATCGTCCCATCTCGAATCTGGAACTTTGGTTCTTCCCAGAATTTGTGCGGCTTTTTAATGTATATAAAACGAAACCGTGGATTATACCAAGCAAATTACTTCTTTTAAATTCGAATCTAAGTGAAACCGATAATAAAAAGAAAAACATCGCTGAAAACCAAAATCTTGAAGAAGAAGATTCCGCGAAATCAGACATGAAAAAAGGTACAAAGAAAAGTAAAACCAATAGTGAAAAGAAAAGTGAAACCGATAGTGAAAAGAAAAGTGAAACCGATAGTGAAAAGAAAAGTGAAACCGATAGTGAAAAGAAAAGTGAAACCGATAGTGAAAAGAAAAGTGAAACCGATAGTGAAAAGAAAAGTGAAACCGATAGTGAAAAGAAAAGTCTAAGTACAAGAGAGCTAAGAGAGTTATTCATGAAAAAGTATTTCCTTTTGCAATTGAGATGGGATCAAAGGAATATCGGTCAAAACATTCGCAAAAATGTCCGGATATTAGCTCTCCCGAAGAGCTCAATAAATCTAGAAACCATGACTCTATCATGCATTGAAAGGAGAAAATTACAATTGAATGTAATGTGGAAGTCGAAGAGCAATTTGAGTATTCTAAAATTTTTCAAAAACATGGGAGTGGTTATGGACCGCCTTGGACTGTCTGTAAAAAACAATGGGCAATTTCTTATGTATCAAACCATAGGTATTTCGTTGGTTCATAAGAGTAAAAACAAAACTAATCAACAATACCGAAAACAAAGAATAATTCGAGCTAGAGAGAACAATCATTTTGATGCGCTTGTTCTTGAAAATATTTTATCGTCTAGACGTCGTAGAGAATTGAGAATTCTAATTTGTTTCAATTCAAACAATTGGAATGATGTGGATACCAATTCCGTATTTTTCAACGAAAACGGGGTAAAAAACTGTAGTCACTTTTGGGAAGAAAGGAACCTTCGTGATAAGGAGAAAAATGAATTAATTCAATTCAAGTTTTTTCTTTGGCCCAATTATCGATTGGAAGATTTAGCTTGTATGAATCGTTATTGGTTTGATACTAATAACGGCAGTCGTTTCAGTATCTTAAGGATCCACATGTATCTACCATTGAAAATTCGTTGATAGTATTACTATATACCCTGTAGCAGGGTATATGATAGAAAACAAATGCACACATGCCTTATCTTATACCTCATTCGAATCTCACTGAATAGAGGATACAGCGTATCCATTAGACCTATAAATTATCAATGAATCCAAAGATATTCATTTCATTTTAGGTCTAATTGATTCACTTTTGTGAATACAAAAATGTACGAGATTCTTATCTGAATTCAAAATAGGATTTTGAATTCATTGGAATGGATAAACTGAGGAGTTCAGAAAGCAATTTATTCTATATCAATCATTCAAATTATTGGCATTCTTTTTATTGATCAATAAAATTCGTTAAAATAGATATCAGGGAAGGGGATCAATTCTTTTTTTATGGTAAAAAACTTATTCATTTCGGTTATTTCTCAAGAAGAAACCAAAGAAAACAGAGGGTCCGTTGAATTTCAAATATTCAATTTCACCAATAAGATACAGAGACTTACTTCCCATTTAAAATTGCACAAAAAAGACTATTTATCTCAGAAAGGTTTGCGTAAAATTTTGGGAAAACGTCAACGGCTGCTAGCTTATTTGTCAAAAAAAAATAAAGTACGTTATAAAGAATTAATTGAGAAATTGGATATTCGAGAGACAAAAACTCATTAATTTTTAATTTGAGGAGTCATTTGTTTTTAACTTATTTGTTTCGTTTCAATTTTGATGAACCTCTTTTCACATTCAGCAATTCATGGAAGAATTACATGGAAGAACGAATCGGTAAAAAATTTATGACTGCACCAGCTACAAGAAAAGACCTCATGATAGTCAATATGGGTCCTCACCACCCATCAATGCATGGTGTTCTTCGACTTATTCTTACTCTCGATGGTGAAGATGTTATTGACTGCGAACCAATATTGGGTTATTTACACAGAGGGATGGAGAAAATTGCGGAAAACCGAACAATTATACAATATTTGCCCTATGTCACACGTTGGGATTATTTAGCTACTATGTTTACAGAAGCAATAACCGTAAATGGACCTGAACGATTGAGCAATATTCAAGTACCTAAAAGAGCTAGCTATATCAGAGTCATTATGTTGGAGTTAAGTCGTATAGCTTCCCATTTGTTATGGCTCGGTCCATTTATGGCGGATATTGGGGCGCAGACTCCTTTCTTCTATATTTTTCGAGAAAGAGAGTTGATATATGACCTATTCGAAGCTGCCACCGGTATGCGAATGATGCATAATTTTTTTCGTATCGGGGGAGTAGCTGCTGATCTACCCCATGGCTGGATAGATAAATGTTTGGATTTTTGCAATTATTTTTTAACAGGGGTTGCTGAATATCAAAAACTTATTACACAGAATCCCATTTTTTTAGAACGAGTTGAAGGTATAGGCACTATTAGGGCAGAAGAAGCACTCAATTGGGGTTTATCCGGACCAATGCTACGAGCTTCGGGAATCGAATGGGATCTTCGTAAAATCGATCAGTATGAGTGTTACGACGAATTTGCTTGGGAGGTTCAATGGCAAAAAGAGGGGGATTCTTTAGCTCGTTATTTAGTAAGAATCGGCGAAATGGAAGAATCCATAAAAATGATTCAACAGGCCCTGGAAGGAATTCCGGGGGGGCCTTATGAGAATTTAGAAATCCGACGTTTTGATAGAGTAAAACATCCCCAATGGAATGATTTTGAATACCGATTCATTGCTAAAAAAACCTCTCCTATTTTTGAATTATCGAAGCAAGAACTTTATGTGAGAGTCGAAGCTCCAAAGGGAGAATTGGGAATTTTTCTGATAGGAGATCAGAGCGTTTTTCCTTGGAGATGGAAAATTCGTCCACCGGGTTTGATCAATTTGCAAATTCTTCCTCAGGTGGTTAAAAGAATGAAATTGGCTGATATTATGACGATACTAGGTAGCATAGATATCATTATGGGGGAAGTTGATCGTTGAAATGATAATTGATACAACACAAATCCAGGCTATCCATTCCTTTTCCGGATTGGAATCCGTAAAAGTCAAAGAAGTCTATGGGATCATATGGATACTTGCCCCTATTTTTACTATTGTATTAGGAATCACAATGGGTTTACTAGTAATTGTTTGGTTAGAAAGGGAAATATCCGCGGGAATACAACAACGTATTGGCCCCGAATATGCGGGTCCTTTAGGAATTCTTCAAGCTTTAGCAGATGGTATCAAACTCCTTTTGAAAGAAAGCCTTCTTCCATCTCGAGGGGATACTCGCTTATTCCGTATCGGACCTTCCATAGCAGTGATATCCGTTTTTCTAAGTTATTTAGTAATTCCTTTTGGTTATAAGCTTGTTTTAGCCGATCTTAGTATTGGGGTTTTTTTCTGGATCGCCGCTTCAAGTATTGCTCCCGTTGGACTTCTTATGTCCGGATATGGATCAAATAATAAATATTCCTTTTTAGGCAGAATCTCTGATATTGAAAATAAAAAAGTCTCTTTTAGAGAACAAAGCGCTGAACTAGAAAGGCAAAAAGCCGATATATTGGAAAGCGAATTCGCACTTGAGGCAGAAAAGGTGAATTTCAAAGAATTAATAGATTATTTTTTAGAAAAAAAAGCTGCCTTGGAACGAGCACAAGCTACTATACAAGCTCCAGAGGGTTCTTTGAAAAAGGAAGGACATTCTTTAATCCGAACTACAAATGCACTGAGAGAAGCTCAGTTTGTACTGATCGAGCGCAATGATTCTTTGAATGAAAGAGATTTCCTACTCAGAAAATATCATAATATGTTATCTTGGATATATTTTGATCGTAATTTGGAAGAAGAAACTCCTCCTATTTTGCGATTCGAACCTTCTACTATTTTTGAATTAGAACTTTCTACTCTTTCGGGAGGAGAACCTTCGCGTCCTACTAATGAAACAAATGAAAGAAATAAATCCTGTAATTATAGTCGTATAGCCAATAGAAAACTCTTACCCAATTTAAGTCATTTTAAACATAAGAACTTAATTTGGGTAAGTTTTTTTTTAACCTAGTATAATTGAGTTTTCTTAATTTTTGTAAAACAGAAAAATAAAGATTGATACAAAAAAGAAATAAAAAAACAAATAAAAAGGAATTCTCGCATATCCTAAATATTTGATACCTTCGCTAGCAATAAAACTAAGAAAAGCAAAACAATTAAATATTTGGTCAATAATTCTTAAATCAAAACAACGAATAATTTGAGAAAACCTTCGTACTTGGCAAACAAAAAAATTCTTATAAAAAGTATCTATATAAGCACGATTATAGGCCCAGTCATATATCACAAAGACTATTTTGTCGCGAATAACTCTCTTAAGGCTTTTTTGATGAAAGGAATTAATTAATAGAAAACTTTTGAAAGACGAATAGGTGGGTTTATATAATAAAAATGCTATAAATATTCCGCAATAAGCAATCCCCACGGAAATTACTGTATGCTTTAAAAACTCGGCTAAATCTGTTGAATTAGTGTGATGTAAAAGATAAATAGCAGGATGTAACCATTGGGTTAAGATGTCGAGATTGAAACCAATCTCCTTCGGAATTCCTAAGAATCCAATTACAAAAGTTACAAAACACAATAGAATTTGTGGAAATAACATAGTATTTTCTGATTCAAAAGGATCAGAAGTATAAGAAAATTTGGTTTGATTCTCCCCTTTCTCATCAATTGTGAAAAAGCGAAAATTTTTGTTAATTGGCTTTGAACCCTTTTTTCCCCATAGAGACATTGAATCAGGAGGGTTATTTTTTTTTCCACTATAATTTTGAAAACCAACGTTTAAATGTCCTTCAAAAGTCATTAAATAAATCCGAAACATATAAAATGCGGTTAATCCCACTGTGCCCCAAGCTATTAGGGCGAAAATCGGCGAATAAAGCCAGCTATCATTAAGAATTTCATCTTTTGACCAAAAACAAGCAAGGGGCGGAATACCACAAAGTGAAAGTGTACCTAATAAAAAAGCACCTTTGGTTATCGGTACGTGTTTTGTTAAACCGCCCATAATAACCATATTCTGACTTTTTTCGGGAGAATAACCAATAATAGTCTCCATTGAATGAATAACGGATCCAGCTGCTAAGAATAATAATGCCTTGGAATAAGCATGAGTAATCAAATGAAATAAAGCACTTCGGTAAGACCCCATTCCTAGAGCTAACATCATATAACCCAATTGAGACATTGTGGAATAAGCTAAACCTCTTTTAATGTCTTGTTGAGCAAGAGCTAAAGTAGCTCCTAATAAAACTGTTATGATTCCTATCAAGGAGATGAAATACATTATGTAAGGTATAACTAAGAAAATAGGAAGAAGCCTAGCTACAAGAAAAATTCCCGCTGCTACTAAGGTAGCAGCATGTATAAGAGCCGAAATCGGAGTAGGTCCCTCCATGGCATCGGGTAACCAGACATGAAGGGGAAATTGCGCCGATTTCGCAATTGCACCGAGAAATAACAGCGCAGCGCATAAAGTAACAAATAAAAGATTGACCTCTTTGCTCGAAATCAAATTATTCAATATTTGGAATAACTCCCGAAATTCGAAACTGCCTGTTATCCAATAAAAGCCTAAAATTCCTAATAATAAGCCAAAATCCCCTACACGATTAGTTACAAAGGCTTTTTCGCAAGCATTTGCCGCACCGGGTCGTGTAAACCAAAACCCTATTAATAGATAGGAACATAGTCCAACCAATTCCCAAAAAATATAAATTTGTATAAAATTAGAACTAGTAACTAATCCCAACATGGCAGCACAGAAAAAACTCATATAAGTAAAAAATCTCAAATATCCTTGATCATGAGCCATATAATTATCACTATAAATAAGAACCATAATTCCAACAGTAGTGATTAATATTGACATAATAGAAGTAAGTGGGTCGATCAAGTAACCGAATTCAAAAGAAAAATCATTAGTTATTATCCAAGACCATACATATTGATAGATAGAACCCCTATTTATTTGCTGAATAGATAGATAGATTGAAAATGCCATGACTATACTTAACAATAAAACACTCTGAAAAGACCACATACGACGAAGATTTTTTGTTACCGTGGGAAAAATAAGAAGTCCTGCTCCTATTAACATAGGAACTAGAAGGGGAACAAAAGGTATGATCCACGCATATTGATATGTTTGTTCCATAAACAGTTTGAGTCTTAATTAATTATTTCCGATTCATCCGATTTTATTTTATCTCTTTTGAAAAGAGTCAATAAAAAATAAAAAAATATGTACTAACTTAAACCAAACTGACAACTAAAATAAACTTTATAGAATTTTCTATTGTGAATTATTCTTAGTTAAAAACTTTCAATTATTCAAATCAAGAAGTTACAATTGGTCAAATAATTTGAAATAGATTCATTAGCAGTTTCCTTTTATTTTTCAAAGGAAAATTAGGTCTCTTTTCTTTTTATCCAAGGGAAAAGGATTACAGCTTTCAATTTCATTAAGCAAGAGTAGGGTTTTTATCTTAAACCTTTCAATTGCACGTAGAACGATGAAAATAGACAGAAAGGCCGTTTTAGTTTCTTTTTCATTAGAATTATAATTATAAGATGAAGTTCAACTAATTTGATGATTTCTACAGCACATCGAATTCTATAGATTTTATTTTCTGAATAATGCGAAATAGAGATAGCAATCAAAACAAACGAATCGTTTTTACGAATATATTATGACAATAATAAAAAAAGATAGAATAAAAAAAAGCTAGATAGTAAATAGTAAAAACGATTCATTTTGCGCAATAGATGTCTTTCACATCCAGTTTTAACCTAAAATTAAGTAATTTCTTCATTTTTAAATGGCAGTTCCAAAAAAACGTATTTCGAAATCAAAAAAGCGTATTCGTAAAAATACTTGGAAAAGAAAGAGCTTTTGGACCGCATTAAAAGCTTTTTCGTTAGGAAAATCCCTTTCGACCGGGAATTTGAAAAGTTTTTTTGTATCACAAACAAATAAAAAAACGTTGGAATAATCTGAGTCGACTTTCTTTTTTTTAGACTAAAATTTCATGACTTCGGCTTTCTATTGATTTATACGATTTATTATTTAGAGTTAATATAGAACTGGGAAATCGAATGCCTTGCTCTTATTACTTAACTTAAAAAAAGAATACCTTTGAGAGTTCCCAAACATCATTTCGAGGGGGCGAGTCTTATTTTCCCCATCAACCTATTTGTTTATAACAAGTAACACTTTTATAGAGTAATATAATAAATAGAGTAAAGTAATATACAATAAGGGGGATATGAAGATCTTTTGGTTTAGTTAACGAATCGTTGAAACTTATGAATTACTTTTGAAAATTGAAACCCTTTTTTATTTTGGGTAACTTTCTGACTTTTTCTTTTTGATGAATTCTTATACGGATCCCCAAGACTATCTTGTCATGTAATAAATATTGACAAAAGCCCCAATTTTTAAACTCAACTATAAGTATAAAATAAGAAAATGAGTATGTTATATCTGCATAATCGGTTAATTATGAGTGCTTTAAAATAGGTATATAGGTATTGCGAAAATTCATTTTTTTGTTTTGATTTCAGAAATCAAGACAAAAAAATGAAAACCAAAATTTTTGTTTTGAATTCGACCCCTAGTTACGAATCAAACTATCTAGTTACCGGAGTTTAATTCCAAGCGAGCCAAAAATACACGAAAACCATAAGTAATAAGTATAAGTGAAATAAAACAAAGACTCTAAACTCAAATAATAAACTTTCAAATTCATATTTGAACAAATTTTTATGTATAAAATTGAACCATACTATACTGAATTTCCCTTTCAAATCTTGACGTTTGCTTACTCATAGCCTATAATGAATTAGACTATTATGGGTTCACGACACGCCGCTATGGTGAAATTGGTAGACACGCTGCTCTTAGGAAGCAGTGCTAGCGCATCTCGGTTCGAGTCCGAGTGGCGGCATACCGTCTTCTAAAAAAAGAAAATAGACCTTATAATCTTATAAGGAATTCAATTCCCGATTTCCTTTTTCAAATTTTTCTTAGGTAATTGGGGGGCTAGACTCTTCGTTGTTTAAGCTTTTTTTTATGATATTTTCAACCTTAGAGCATATATTAACTCATATTTCCCTTTCGATCATTTTAATTTTAATGACAATTCATTTGATAATATTTTTAGTCGACGAAATAAGAAAACTATATGATTCATCAGAAAAGGGCATGCTAGTAACTTTTTTCTGTATAACAGGATTATTAGCTACTCATTGGATTTCTTCGGAACATTTCCCACTAAGTGATTTATATGAATCATTCATTTTCCTTTCATGGAGTTTCGCTCTGATTCATATCATTCCGTATTTCACAAAAAATACAAAATTTTTAAGCAAAATAATCAGCCCAAGCGCTATTTTTACCCAAGGTTTTGCTACTTCAGGTCTTTTAACAGAAATACATCAATCTTCAATATTAGTACCCGCTCTTAAATCCGAGTGGTTAATAATGCACGTAAGTATGATGATATTGGGCTATGCAGCCCTTTTATGCGGATCATTATTATCAGTAGCACTTCTGGTCATTACATTTCGAAAAAACGGAAAGCTTTTTTCGGGGGGCAACGATTTTTTAACTGAGTCATTTTTATTTGGGGAAAATATTTTTCAAAAGACTTCTTTTTTTTCTGCTAAGAATTATTATAGGACCCAATTCATTCAACAATTGGATTTTTGGAGTTATCGGGTTATTAGTCTAGGATTTCTCTTTTTAACCATAGGAATACTTTCGGGAGCAGTGTGGGCTAACGAAGCGTGGGGATCTTATTGGAGTTGGGACCCAAAAGAAACTTGGGCTTTTATTACTTGGATTGTATTCGCAATTTTTTTACATACTCGAACAAATCTAAATTTGCAGAGTGTAAATTCCGCAATTGTGGCATCTATTGTGGCATCTATAGGCTTTCTTATAATTTGGATATGCTATTTTGGAGTCAATCTAGTAGGAATAGGTCTCCATAGTTATGGTTCATTTCCATCAACATCTAGTTGAATTCAAAAAACGTTCTTACAAATCTAAGAGAGTGCAGCATATAATAAATAAAAAAGATAAAATACTAGAATAATTAGAATAATATAATAAAAAAAGATATAATAAAGATTAAAACTTTGTGTGAACGAGCACACGTACCGTTTGAATCAATACAATATTTGATTCAAACGGTACGCGGGTGGTTCAAATTGATTGTTTTTAGGTAACTGAAGAGAAGAAAAAACCTTCCTTTTTACATTTACAACGAACGTTTTTTTTTAAACTTTTTTTAGGATTTTGGTTTTATTTATAAGACTTGTCGATAAAAAAAATGAGAGAGAATAACTTCGACCTTTTCAACTGATAGTGAAAGAACGAAATCGGGGTACATACCAATACCTATGACGGGTAACAAAATGGAGATAGAAAGAAATAACTCTCGCGGTCCAGAATCCAAAAACGAAGAGTTTGGGGCATTAAATAGCTTGTATCCATAAAACATCTGGCGTAACATAGATAATGAATAAATAGGAGTTAATATAATTCCAATTGCCATTACAAAAGAAATGAGTATTTTGGACATGAAAAGATATTTTTTGGCGCTAATTATTCCAAAAAATACGAGTAATTCGGCAACAAAACCGCTCATACCTGGTAATGCAAGGGAAGCCATTGAAAAGCTACTGAACATCGTGAATATTTTTGGCATTTGAATAGCTATTCCCCCCATTTCGTCAAGATAAACAAGCCGTATTCTATCATAAGTCGTTCCCGCCAAGAAAAAAAGTGCAGCACCAATAAATCCATGAGAAATTATTTGTAAAAGAGCTCCATTAAGTCCCGTATCGGTCATAGAACCAATTCCTATAATTATAAAACCCATATGAGATACAGAGGAATAGGCTATTCGTCTTTTTAAATTTCGTTGTCCAAGAGATGTTAAAGCTGCATAGATCATTTGTATTGTGCCTACTATCACCAAATAGGGAGAAAATAGAGAATGGACGTGAGGAAATAATTCCATATTGATTCGAATCAATCCATATGCTCCCATTTTTAATAAGATTCCGGCTAGAAGCATACAAGTACTGTAATGTGCTTCTCCGTGGGTATCGGGTAACCATGTATGTAGGGGTAAAATAGGTGATTTGACAGCAAAAGCAATAAAAAATCCAATATAGAATATTATTTCTAAAGCCGCGGGGTATGACTGATTTACTGATGTTTCAAAATTGAATGTTGGTTCATTCGAACCATATAAAGTAAGACCCAAAACTCCCATTAATAGAAAAATGGAACCCCCTGCCGTATACAAAATAAATTTTGTAGCTGAGTATAGACGTTTCTTCCCCCCCCACATGGATAGAAGTAGATAAACGGGAATTAATTCTAATTCCCACATGATGAAAAAAAGGAAAAGGTCTCGAGAAGCAAATGATCCTATTTGACCACTGTACATTGCTAACATCAGGAAATGAAATAATCGAGAATCGCGAGTAACTGGCCGGGCCGCTAAAGTAGCTAAAGTGGTTATAAATCCTGTCAATAAAATAGGGCCTACAGAAAGTCCATCTATTCCCAATCTCCAATGGCAATCAAAAAAATTGATCCATTTATAAGTCTCCTCTAGTTGGATTAATGGATCGTCCACCTGGAAATGAAAACAAAATGCATAAGTCGTTATAAGGAGTTCTAAAATACATATACAAAGTGTATACCATCTAATTACCCTATTTCCTTTATGGGGAAGAAAGAAAACGATGGAACCCGCAAATATTGGAAAAACGACAATTATTGTTAACCAAGGAAAAAAATTCGTGGTAAAGACAAGATACACTTGGCCCACAAAACCCGTGCTCGAAAATCAAAATATTTGAGGCACGGGTTTTCAGTAAAAAAATGAAATGGATTCCGGTATAGTTTTCTGGAACATATCAATAAGCTAGACCCATACTGCGAGTTGTTTCATGCCATAAATAAACTCGGACACTCAAGAAATCTGTTGGGCAAGCGGATTCACATCTCTTACAACCAACACAGTCCTCTGTTCTTGGGGCGGAAGCAATTTGTTTAGCCTTACATCCGTCCCACGGTATCATTTCTAATACATCGGTAGGGCAGGCTCGGACACATTGAGTACATCCTATACATGTATCATAAATCTTTACGGAATGTGACATTGGATCTATAGAGTTCTGAACGTCATAAATTTTCGATCTAGTAACCTTGATAAACGAATCCCTTTTTTAGATACCAGATGAATCAATGAATTCTCAGAATTTTTCTAATCAATCTACTTCTGGATTGGTTTAGGAGAGAGGGCTAAAATACTTTGATTTATTATGTTTTTGCAAACATGATCATACCTTATGTAGATGTAGCAAACCTACATGCGAATTCTAATCAATTTATCAACACTCAATATTAGAATTTATAAGATTCATACTAATTATTCAACAAATTTGATTGGTCAATACGAGTTGATTTTCTGTTACGATAAATTGAGGAAACAATAGCCAGCCCAATAGCTGCTTCAGCAGCTGCAATAGCTATAATAAAAATTGAGAAAATGTCTCCTTTTAATTGACGATTATCAAAAAAATACGAAAATGTTACCAAATTCATATTAACTGCATTAAGTATAAGTTCAAGACACATAAGGGCTCTAACCATATTTCGACTTGTGATCAATCCATAGATACCGATAGAAAATAAAAAGGCACTCAACACAAGGGCATGCTCGAGCATCATTCAAAAACTCCTTATCAATCTTGACTTGTTTCAATAAGAAAAAACAATTCAACCGATTCGATTGACTACTGTATAACAAATATGTAACAACAAAATCTAGCGGTAATAGATTGACTTCACGCTAAAGGCTTTCAATTTTAGATTTATACAGTATACAGGAAAAAAAGAATTGAAGGAAAATGAATGGGGTAAAAGTTTTATTTGAATTCTTTGAAAATTTGAATATCAATTTTTTATTGACGAGCTACAACAATTGCACCTATTAGAGCAACTAAAAGAATTATTGAAATGAATTCAAATGGAAGAAAAAAATCTGTTGATAAATGAATTCCAATTTGTTGACTATTGCTTATCAAATCTTGCTCGATAATCTGGTTTGATCGTGTAGTCCAAATAATACCGTACCATGATGTATCTAGAATAGTCGAAATTAGTGAAATAAAAAGACTTATACAAACTTGTGAAGTAATACCATCTCCAAGGGTCCAAAGAGGAAAATCATTTGAATATTCTGAACCATTCAAGAACATCACAGCAAAAAGAATTAAAACATTTATAGCTCCTACATAAATGAGTAGCTGTGCAGCAGCTACAAAATAGGAATTAGATAGAATATAGAATAAGGATATACAAACAAGAACCAATCCCAACGAAAAGGCCGAATAAATTGGATTGGGAAATAATACTACTCCTATACCCCCTAATATAAGACCTGATCCTAAAAAAACTAAAAGAAAATCATGTATTGGTCCAGGTAAATCCATTTTTTATCAATTCTAAAAAAAAATATAAATCGAAGAATTTCATGATTTTATTGACCTGACCAGGAAAAAGAAGTTATTCATATGTCATTCTTTATTCATCCAAAGAAAAACCCTGTTTATTCTTATCTCATTTATTCTTTTTGAAATCATTATTTTGACTAGTTACTAGAACAATAATCTAAACATAGAAATCAATTTTCTAGCCAAACGAAATTACGAGTCTCACTAACCAATCAATAGGTTGAATTGACCAAGCAAAAGAATATCATTTTTTTAGACCCAAACTGAGCTTAGTAATTGGTAATTTTTTTTAATCAATAGTTTATTCATTTTTGATTTGAGGTAAATTCGAAATTTTTCGAATTGTATAATCCTCAATTACTGACATTGGTAACCGACCCAAAGCAATTTGATTAAAATTCAATTCATGCCGATCATAAGTAGAAAGTTCATATTCTTCAGTCATTGATAAACAATTTGTTGGACAATATTCAACACAATTACCGCAAAATATACAAAGTCCAAAATCAATACTGTAATTAAGCAATCGTTTCTTGCGAATATCTGTTTCCAATTGCCAATCAACAACAGGTAAATCTATAGGACATACACGAACACAAACTTCACAAGCAATGCATTTATCAAATTCAAAATGGATTCGGCCTCGAAAGCGTTCTGGTGTGATCAATTTTTCATAGGGATATTGAATAGTTACGGGTAAACGATTTGCATGGGACAGGGTAATCATGAAACCTTGGCCGATATACCTGGCAACTCGTATTGTTTGTTGACCATAATTCCTGAGTTCAGTTACCATAGGGAACATATCGTGAATATCTATAAAAAATTTATGCTTGTTTCTTTCTCTTGTTTGAGGCAAGCCGTCAATCTTGAATATTGTAGTCTTTTACAGTGAAAGAAGTTGAGACGAAGTTGTTAATAATAGATTACCTAGAGAAATAGGTAAAAGAAATTTCCACCCAAGATTTAATAGTTGGTCCATTCTGAGTCTTGGTAAAGTCCATCTTGTTGCAATAGAAATGAACAAGAACGAAAAGGTTTTAGCTAATGTAATAACGATACTTACTATTGTTCCAAAGACTTTACCCCTTTTAGTTATGTCAAAAAGCTCTGGGACAAATATGTATGGAATAGAAAGATTCCAACCCCCTAAGTAAAGAACTGTTACAAATAATGAAGAAATTAGTAGATTCAGATATGAAGCAACGTAAAATAAACCAAATTTGATGCCTGAATATTCGGTTTGATACCCCGCTACTAATTCTTCTTCCGCTTCTGGTAAATCAAAAGGTAATCGCTCGCATTCGGCTAAAGAAGAAATTATAAAAATGATAAACCCTATCGGTTGACGCCACAAATGCCACCCCCAAAAACCATACTTTGACTGCGCTTCAACTATATCAACTGTACTTGAACTGTTAGATAATCATAGTCGATGATAACATTACTGTTATCATCGCTATTCCAGAACCGTACATGAGATTTTCATCTCATACGGCTCCTCAGAAGTCAAAAATAAATCTAAGGACTCTTCCATATTATTGATATGGGTGTCGGATAGATAGAGTCAAAAATTAAATATTCTACGGTCCCGAATTATACCAATTGAATTCTGTCTGCTATATAAATTAAGTGCTTCGGAATTGATCTCAATCTTTTAAGAATTTTCGCTGGTCTTTGTTGATTAATAACTTCATCTTTCAATAAAACAAAAAATTTCTTTTGTTTGTAGCAATATCACATAGACATTTCAACCTCTCATTTTCTTCAATTACGAAAAAGAATTAGGCATTTGTTCATCAATCGTGATAAAGATTTTCTCTTGATTTATTTTATTTCCTATGCCGAATAAAATCAATCTCACCCTTTTATTTTTATTTCGCTCCTATTCTCCTTTCTCAGAAAAAAGGGGACTTGGACCAAAGTAAAAGATTACTTCGTTCTTTATAGTTATTTTCTTAATCGGTGAATAGGAGGATACTCTGGATCAGGATCGTGGGGAGTACTTCTTGATTATTTCTACTAACTTCAAGTCCCCATTTGAATTCCTTATATGTACAGAAATATCCTGTTGGATAACTTACATAATCTTTATTACAAATCCTTTGTGTATCTTGGTCTTCCTACCCATCCACTCGTTTTTGAAATCTCCCGTTATGGAAATACATCTAGGATATATAGATAGTAAAAACTCCATACAGTTGATCTTTGAAACCCGCTTCCGGCTATGATGACGAATCCACCAAGCTCGGGGGTAAAAAGCAAACATAAAAAAGTTTTTTTTTGTTTGCTTTTTTAACTTTATTCTTGTACATAGGAAAGAAGACTTAATCTTTGTACTGCCAAATTCGAAGCCGCTTTTTTTTCACTCATATAACTATCTAGTTTCCTTTATCATCCCCAAGTACCCAATACTCTAGAAGAACTACGAACACAAAAAAAAATATGTATATAAAAAAAAGAATAAATCACCCTAAAGATCTTAAAAGTTAGAAACTTAGAAGGATTATTCTTATAAAAGAAAAACATTGAATAAAAATATGAAAATAAAAAAAAATATGAAAATAAAAATACCGCTATAAATATATAGCATCCATAGAAAAAAAAGAGAGATAGACATTAAGAAATATTACTAGAAATATTACTCAAAAATGATAGAGAATTACTTTTCTTTTAAAGTCTTTTTTTTGTTTCGCTTATTACCAGCGAAGCAAGAAATTGCATTGTGGGTGCAAAAAGAAAAAATTGATTTCTAGTTAGCATATTTATAGTTATCATAATTTTATTGAACTTCGGGTTTTAAGAGGAAATTAATAGTTGTTCCATCTCACAAGTCAAAACTACAAAAACGCATAGAGCTTTTTTATACCTGATCGAATCACACGCAGAGAAATTGATAATACACATAAAGCTAAGGGTATTTCATAACTAATTGATTGAGCAGCTGCCCGTAGGCCACCTAAAAAGGAATATTTATTATTTGATCCATATCCGGACATAAGAAGTCCAACGGGAGCAATACTTGAAGCGGCGATCCAGAAAAAAACCCCAATACTAAGATCGGCTAAAACAAGCTTATAACCAAAAGGAATTACTAAATAACTTAGAAAAACGGATATCACTGCTATGGAAGGTCCGATACGGAATAAGCGAGTATCCCCTCGAGATGGAAGAAGGCTTTCTTTCAAAAGGAGTTTGATACCATCTGCTAAAGCTTGAAGAATTCCTAAAGGACCCGCATATTCGGGGCCAATACGTTGTTGTATTCCCGCGGATATTTCCCTTTCTAACCAAACAATTACTAGTAAACCCATTGTGATTCCTAATACAATAGTAAAAATAGGGGCAAGTATCCATATGATCCCATAGACTTCTTTGACTTTTACGGATTCCAATCCGGAAAAGGAATGGATAGCCTGGATTTGTGTTGTATCAATTATCATTTCAACGATCAACTTCCCCCATAATGATATCTATGCTACCTAGTATCGTCATAATATCAGCCAATTTCATTCTTTTAACCACCTGAGGAAGAATTTGCAAATTGATCAAACCCGGTGGACGAATTTTCCATCTCCAAGGAAAAACGCTCTGATCTCCTATCAGAAAAATTCCCAATTCTCCCTTTGGAGCTTCGACTCTCACATAAAGTTCTTGCTTCGATAATTCAAAAATAGGAGAGGTTTTTTTAGCAATGAATCGGTATTCAAAATCATTCCATTGGGGATGTTTTACTCTATCAAAACGTCGGATTTCTAAATTCTCATAAGGCCCCCCCGGAATTCCTTCCAGGGCCTGTTGAATCATTTTTATGGATTCTTCCATTTCGCCGATTCTTACTAAATAACGAGCTAAAGAATCCCCCTCTTTTTGCCATTGAACCTCCCAAGCAAATTCGTCGTAACACTCATACTGATCGATTTTACGAAGATCCCATTCGATTCCCGAAGCTCGTAGCATTGGTCCGGATAAACCCCAATTGAGTGCTTCTTCTGCCCTAATAGTGCCTATACCTTCAACTCGTTCTAAAAAAATGGGATTCTGTGTAATAAGTTTTTGATATTCAGCAACCCCTGTTAAAAAATAATTGCAAAAATCCAAACATTTATCTATCCAGCCATGGGGTAGATCAGCAGCTACTCCCCCGATACGAAAAAAATTATGCATCATTCGCATACCGGTGGCAGCTTCGAATAGGTCATATATCAACTCTCTTTCTCGAAAAATATAGAAGAAAGGAGTCTGCGCCCCAATATCCGCCATAAATGGACCGAGCCATAACAAATGGGAAGCTATACGACTTAACTCCAACATAATGACTCTGATATAGCTAGCTCTTTTAGGTACTTGAATATTGCTCAATCGTTCAGGTCCATTTACGGTTATTGCTTCTGTAAACATAGTAGCTAAATAATCCCAACGTGTGACATAGGGCAAATATTGTATAATTGTTCGGTTTTCCGCAATTTTCTCCATCCCTCTGTGTAAATAACCCAATATTGGTTCGCAGTCAATAACATCTTCACCATCGAGAGTAAGAATAAGTCGAAGAACACCATGCATTGATGGGTGGTGAGGACCCATATTGACTATCATGAGGTCTTTTCTTGTAGCTGGTGCAGTCATAAATTTTTTACCGATTCGTTCTTCCATGTAATTCTTCCATGAATTGCTGAATGTGAAAAGAGGTTCATCAAAATTGAAACGAAACAAATAAGTTAAAAACAAATGACTCCTCAAATTAAAAATTAATGAGTTTTTGTCTCTCGAATATCCAATTTCTCAATTAATTCTTTATAACGTACTTTATTTTTTTTTGACAAATAAGCTAGCAGCCGTTGACGTTTTCCCAAAATTTTACGCAAACCTTTCTGAGATAAATAGTCTTTTTTGTGCAATTTTAAATGGGAAGTAAGTCTCTGTATCTTATTGGTGAAATTGAATATTTGAAATTCAACGGACCCTCTGTTTTCTTTGGTTTCTTCTTGAGAAATAACCGAAATGAATAAGTTTTTTACCATAAAAAAAGAATTGATCCCCTTCCCTGATATCTATTTTAACGAATTTTATTGATCAATAAAAAGAATGCCAATAATTTGAATGATTGATATAGAATAAATTGCTTTCTGAACTCCTCAGTTTATCCATTCCAATGAATTCAAAATCCTATTTTGAATTCAGATAAGAATCTCGTACATTTTTGTATTCACAAAAGTGAATCAATTAGACCTAAAATGAAATGAATATCTTTGGATTCATTGATAATTTATAGGTCTAATGGATACGCTGTATCCTCTATTCAGTGAGATTCGAATGAGGTATAAGATAAGGCATGTGTGCATTTGTTTTCTATCATATACCCTGCTACAGGGTATATAGTAATACTATCAACGAATTTTCAATGGTAGATACATGTGGATCCTTAAGATACTGAAACGACTGCCGTTATTAGTATCAAACCAATAACGATTCATACAAGCTAAATCTTCCAATCGATAATTGGGCCAAAGAAAAAACTTGAATTGAATTAATTCATTTTTCTCCTTATCACGAAGGTTCCTTTCTTCCCAAAAGTGACTACAGTTTTTTACCCCGTTTTCGTTGAAAAATACGGAATTGGTATCCACATCATTCCAATTGTTTGAATTGAAACAAATTAGAATTCTCAATTCTCTACGACGTCTAGACGATAAAATATTTTCAAGAACAAGCGCATCAAAATGATTGTTCTCTCTAGCTCGAATTATTCTTTGTTTTCGGTATTGTTGATTAGTTTTGTTTTTACTCTTATGAACCAACGAAATACCTATGGTTTGATACATAAGAAATTGCCCATTGTTTTTTACAGACAGTCCAAGGCGGTCCATAACCACTCCCATGTTTTTGAAAAATTTTAGAATACTCAAATTGCTCTTCGACTTCCACATTACATTCAATTGTAATTTTCTCCTTTCAATGCATGATAGAGTCATGGTTTCTAGATTTATTGAGCTCTTCGGGAGAGCTAATATCCGGACATTTTTGCGAATGTTTTGACCGATATTCCTTTGATCCCATCTCAATTGCAAAAGGAAATACTTTTTCATGAATAACTCTCTTAGCTCTCTTGTACTTAGACTTTTCTTTTCACTATCGGTTTCACTTTTCTTTTCACTATCGGTTTCACTTTTCTTTTCACTATCGGTTTCACTTTTCTTTTCACTATCGGTTTCACTTTTCTTTTCACTATCGGTTTCACTTTTCTTTTCACTATCGGTTTCACTTTTCTTTTCACTATTGGTTTTACTTTTCTTTGTACCTTTTTTCATGTCTGATTTCGCGGAATCTTCTTCTTCAAGATTTTGGTTTTCAGCGATGTTTTTCTTTTTATTATCGGTTTCACTTAGATTCGAATTTAAAAGAAGTAATTTGCTTGGTATAATCCACGGTTTCGTTTTATATACATTAAAAAGCCGCACAAATTCTGGGAAGAACCAAAGTTCCAGATTCGAGATGGGACGATTTAGTATTTGTTCATTCATTCCCATCCAATCAAAAAAAGAATTTGGAGAATTAGGTTGATTGATTTCTGGATTTTGATTAATCGGAATATAAAAAGGGTCTTTTTCTTGTTTATCAATTGGATCAATTAATTGATCGTTATTAGTCCCAATTGGAGTCTTTTGATTACTGCTGGGATTGATCTCTTCTTCGGGATTGATCTCTTCCTCTTCTTCTTTATCAATTGCATAAAATATTTCATCGTTATTAGTCCCAATTGGAGTCTTTTGATTACTGCTGGGATTGATCTCTTCTTCGGGATTGATCTCTTCCTCTTCTTCTTTATCAATTGGATCAATTAATTGAAAATTATTAGTCCCAATTCGAGTCTTTTGATTACTGCTGGGATTTACCGCGACCCAGGATTCAATAGCCACTTTTTTTCTAAGATCAAAATAGATATTTTCCCAATTAAAATATTTTCTATTAAGATTTTTTTCTATATATGGAATATATACCCCTTCTATTCTTCCTATAAAAATATTGATAGGGATACTTCCTGTTATCGCAAACAAGGAGTTTTGCGACATGTTGTAATTATCAGAAACCGCTTGCCTTTTAGTTACTTGAGGGATTGATCTATAAAAAACCGAGTCACCTTTATTTTCATTATTAATGGATTTATATGATAAAAGATCATATCTATAGCATTTTTGAAAATTATCTTTTTGATTCGATAATGAGTTAGGACCCTTTTTTTTCTTGTAATGACTTAATTGGTATTTTCCACATGAATTCCATTTTTTTAAATCTTTTTTTTGAGACCTACAATATCGATTAACCCTATTTCGCCATTTTTGTTTTTGTGACATTAAGCTAGACCAGATAATCTGAGATAAATCGTATTGATAATTCCCTCTTAACCAATTTTTCCATTGACTCGTTATAGACCGCTGAAGTTTCTTATGTATTACTTCAGACTGAAATATTCCTTGTGTTCGAAAGGAGTCTTTCATTTGAGTTTTAAGGAAGAAAGATGTTCCATGATGTTGAAGAACGGATCTTAATTTAGACAAGTTAACAACCCCGGTTTGCGATATTTTGTAAAATACATATGCTTGTGACAAGTTGGATAAATCACAAAAAATTTCTGAATTTTTCTTACAACTATTATAAGTTTTTATATTTGAAATAAAGTGAATTGTATTTTTAGTTTTTTTATTAATTATTTTTTTATTTGTTTCATTCTTGGAAATATATTTTTCAATCAAATTTTTTGTCGATTCAACAAAGAGTTGTGTATTCGTTTGGCAAATATGAATAGTAGATAAACAAATATCGTTATATATTCTTTGAATGAAAAATTTTCTAAAATAATGAAATTTACATATTATGTTTTTTAGTTTTACTATTTGCCAAATCTTTTTTGACAACTCTAATCTACAACTTTTTTTGTAAGTACTAATATCTAGTTCTAGAGTTACTTTTTTTTTCTCTTCGGTAATTCTTTCTATTTGATTTTTGATTGTACTTGTTCTATCAGTCATATCTTGCATTTTAGTTTCTATCAGTGAAGAATTTGTCCAATCTGGAATTTGAATTTTTTGAATTTGACTAAAAGATTCATTAATTATCTGGTTGCTTATTCTAGAATCTTTTTCTTTTTCCATTCCACCTATTTCTCTCGATCTAAATAATAAAATTGGTTTACCCTTGGAGAGGTCTTTTTCTATAAACGGAAGATTTTGGTTTGTTGTTCTTGTTTCTTTTGAAACTTTTTTAAATAATTTTATTATTATTTTTTTTAAAACGCTTTCAGCTGTAACCTTTTCATATTTTCCAATTTTTTTTTCGAGTTCCTTTAAAATGGGCTCAAAAAAGGAAGGTGTTTTTCGGGGAGAGCCAAAAGGCAGTTCTGTTTCCCTTCCAAAAATTGTTAAAAAACAAACGTCATCACGAGAAGTTAGCGGTTTAGATGTGTGCCAAGGTTTCAGATGGAAAGGATATACAATCTTGATCTGAATACCTTGTGTCAACCAATTTTCCGGAAATTCTGTTTCGGATAACGGATTACCAGTATAAGTGCACTTAATATGCTTTTCTCTATTCCATTCCTCGAAATCTTCAGACCATTCAGGAATTTGCAATAATAGCATACGTCCAAGATTTTTACCGATTATCAATGAAGGTAATATAAGATTTTTTCTAAGACTTGATTGGGCTATTAAAATGCAACCCCTTAACATTTGGGTAATTTCAAAAGTATCCCAGGCTTCCCCTATCTCTAATCGCTTTTTTTCCTTTACTCGGTCGTTTTTCTTTTTAGATTCTCTTTTTGGTTTTTCTTCTCTTTTTGTTTGTTCGTCTGTAGACTCTAAAATCCTGAACCCTTTTCCCGCCGACCAATTTCTAAAAATTCGGTTCAGTTGAAGGGGGATAGCAAAAGAAAAAAGTTTTTTTTTTTTTATCCTGTCAAAAAAAAGGGGGGAATGCGCATTTGCTTGAAACAGTTTCTCAATAACAATTTTACGCCTTTGAGTTCGCATAGAGCCTTTGATTAAGCCGTGCTTAAAATCGGGTTGGTGTGCATAACGCATCAAAACAAGCCCCTTCTCTTCATCTTCTTTAGCCTCTTCTTCTGGGGTTTTAGTCTTGGTTTCTTTATTCTCTTTATTCACAGTATCAGTCTCTTTGCTAGCATTAGGCTTCGTTTCTTTATTCACAGTATCAGTCTCTTTGCTAGCATTAGGCTTCATTTCTTTATCAACAGTATCAGTCTCTTTGCTAGCATTAGTCTTGGTTTCTTTATCAACAGTATCAGTCTCTTTGCTAGCATTAGGCTTCATTTCTTTATCAACAGTATCAGTCTCTTTGCTAGCATTAGTCTTGGTTTCTTTATCAACAGTATCAGTCTCTTTGCTAGCATTAGTCTTGGTTTCTTTATCAACAGTATTAGTCTCTTTGCTAGCATTAGTCTTCGTTTCTTTATCAATAGTATCAGTCTCTTTGCTAGCATTAGGCTTCGTTTCTTTATTCACAGTATCAGTCTCTTTGCTAGCATTAGTCTTCGTTTCTTTATCTGTAGCTTTAGTAGTAGTATGAGTCTCTGGAGGATCAAAAAGAAGATATTCACCTACCGCCCTTCTTGAACGAATTTCATGCTCTGCTGGCGGACTGTAGTGAAATGATAGTTGTTCCAATTCACTGATTAATTTGTATGACCATCGAGGGACTTTTTTACTTATTTTGTGTATTAGAATAGATGAAAACGCATCAATTTCTAAAATATCACCAATTTCTAAAGTATTCGTATTTTGGTCAAAATTTTCGTAATTGGAATTCGGGAGAAGAAGATCATGTAACCGATTTTGCTCACCTGTCTCTCTCGAATCTGCGATCAAAGTATTTTTTATGATGGAAGGCGGAAGCTCTTTTTTGATTTTTCCACGGTATGGCCCGTTTAAGAAAGGATCATACATTTGGGGTAAGTAGTATTCTTGTTTAGTCTTATCATCTTCTATACATAATCGAGTTCTTGTTTCAAGTATCTCCACTGCTTTTTGTTCCCGTTCTTTTTCCTGTTCTATTTCTCCATCTATTTTTTCTTTGTCTAGATGGTTAATTCTATTGAAAAAATCATTTTTCAGATGATTCATTTTTTTTTTGTTTCTAGAAACCCAAGCATTGTCCAATTGATTAGAAAGAGTTTTTTCTAGTAGGATATTTATTTTTCTTTTGATCACTTTAAAAAAAGTTGATAAACTCCTTGGATAGGTAAAAGATATTCTTTCTTTTCCATCACTTTGTTGTGTATCAAAAAAATATTGTGACATTTCATTTCTTATAGCTTGCTCAAGTCTATTATTTTGAATGTAGCGAAATGGGCGATACCATCGTCGATAATCAAAAAGCAATGGGCTAATGAGGCTTTTTCTTTCTTTTTCTTGTATTACACGTATTTCACTTTTTAGTACTTCGATTTTGCTTTTCGAATAACTGGTATTCGAATTCGAGTGGAATTCTTTGTCGGAATGTCCCCCTGTTCCCTGTTTTTTTTGTCTATCTTTTTTTTTTTTCAGATGATTCGCAAGTTTTCGTTGCTGTTCTATTTCTTCTATTTCTTGTTCTATTTTTTCCATTTCTTGTTCTATTTCTTCGTCTATTTTGTCATTTTCCTTTTCTTCATCTGTACCTTTCAAGATCAACGCGCGCTTTTCTATTTGTGAAAGGTTGCTCATTTTAGGAAGAAGAATGGGTGAGGGTATTCTGCCAAAAGAGTGGAGACTCATCATAAAAAAGAGAATCACAAAGAAAAAATGAAAATAGTCAGATCGAATGATCGATCTAATAGAACGATTTTTACCTATGTGTTTTCCTGCCAATTCAATACGTATGTGTTTTCCTGCCAATTCAAAAAATTCGCATACTAAAATTTGGCCAATGAACCAGGCAAAAAAAGAACTTGTTACGAATAACATCTTGTTGTTGGATCGAAACGCGTAAATGTTGACTAATCTCCTTGCCGCTGAACTTGGTAAAATGCAAGTGTTAAGCAACTGCTGTAAAATGAGATGATTTAGAAATATACAGCTGAGATTAGACATGGAATTTTGGTTAGCAAAAACGCGTTTCTGACTTTTCCAGAAGATCTGGAAAAAAAGATAGAAAAACCCGAGTGCAGTTATTGTACGAGGTCTAGTCAAAGCAATATGGAAAGGTTTATAATATATTGATATGAATAGTAAGATCTGCCCCATAATCAATCCAGTTTTTGCTACTATTCTCTTCTTGGTTTCTTCTTCCTCCTCAAAAACCAGAGTTCGGAGAAGTAATAAATGAGAGGTCTTGATAGAGAAAGCGCTCAAAAACCCATAATAAAGTCCAGCCGCAAGAACTGAATTTATTATTTTGTAATAAACCGAACGAAAAGGAAATTGATTCCTCATAGTGAGATACTCCTATATTTCAATAGTGTTGTGAAAAATATCGTGAAATTCAATATTTGTTCATATAAGTCACATATAAGTAA